AATCAAGATATTGGGATTGGACTTGCCAATCGATTCATAACCTTTCGAGCACAACCAATATATATTCGAACCCCTTTTACTTGCAGGAATACATCTTGGATCTGTCAATTATGTTATGGCAGAAGCCCCACTCACGGTGACCTGGTCGAGTTGGGGGAAGCCATAGGTATTATTGCGGGTCAATCAATTGGGGAACCGGGGACTCAACTAACATTAAGAACTTTTCATACGGGTGGAGTATTCACAGGCGGTACTGCCGAACATGTAAGAGCTCCTTCTAATGGAAAAATAAAGTTCAATGAGTATTTGGTTCATCCCACACGTACCCGTCATGGGCATCCTGCTTTTCTATGTTCTATAGACTTGCATGTAACTATTGAGAGTCGAGATATTATACATAGTGTGAATATTCCACCAAAAAGTTTGATTTTAGTTCAAAATGATCAATATGTAGAATCTGAACAAGTGATTGCCGAGATTCGTGCCGGAACGTCTACTTTTCATTTTAAAGAGAGGGTTCGAAAACATATTTATTCTGAATCAGAGGGAGAAATGCACTGGAGTACTGATGTCTACCACGCACCTGAATATACATATAGTAATGTTCATCTATTACCAAAAACAAGTCATTTATGGATATTAGCGGGGGGTCCGTGCAGATCCAGTATAGTGTCTTTTTCGCTTCACAAGGATCAAGATCAAATGAATGTTCATTCTTTTTCTGTCGACGAAATATATAGCTCTGACCTCTCAATCACTAAGGATCGAGTAAGACATAAATTGTTGGATCCTTCTGGTACTCGTAAAAAAGATAGGGAAATTCTTGATTATTCAAGACTTGATCGAATTATATCCAATGGTCATTGGAATTTCATATACCCTTCGATTCTCCAAGAGAATTCTGATTTCTTGGCGAAAAGACGAAGAAATAGATTTCTCATCCCATTACAATACGATCAAGAACGAGAGAAAGAATTAATATCCTCTTTTGGTATTTCGATTGAAATACCCATAAATGGTATTTTACGTAGAAATAGTATTCTTGCTTATTTTGATGATCCACGATACAGAAAAAAGAGTTCGGGAATTACTAAATATGGGACCGCGGAGGTGGATTCAATAGTAAAAAAAGAAGATTTGATTGAGTATCGAGGAGCAAAAGAATTTAGTCCGAAATACCAAATGAAAGTGGATCGGTTTTTTTTTATTCCCGAAGAGGTGCATATCTTACCCGGATCTTCGTCTATAATGGTCCGGAACAATAGTATCATTGGAGTAGATACACAACTCGCTTTAAATACAAATACAAGAAGCCGAGTAGGTGGATTAGTCCGAGTGGAGAGAAAAAAAAAAAGTATTGAACTAAAAATCTTTTCTGGAGATATTCATTTTCCCGGAGAGACAGATAAGATATCCAGACACAGTGGCATTTTGATACCACCAGGAACAGAAAAAAAAAATTATAAGGAATCAAAAACAAAATCGAAAAATTGGATCTATGTCCAACGGATCACACCTATCAAAAAAAAGTATTTTGTTTTGGTTCGACCCGTAGTCACATATGAAATAGCTGATGGGATAAATTTAGCAAAACTTTTCCCTCAAGATCTCTTGCAGGAAAAAGAAAATGTCCAGCTTAGAGTTGTCAATTATATCCTTTATGGAAATGGAAAGTCAATTCGAGGAATTTATCACACAAGTATTCAATTAGTTCGGACTTGCTTAGTATTGAATTGGGACCAAGAAAAAAACGGTTCTATGGAAGAGGTTCATGCTTCCTTTGTTGAAGTAAGGGCAAATGATCTGATTCGTGATTTCATAAGAATTGAATTAGTCAAGTCTACTATTTCCTATACCGGAAAAAGGTATGATACGGCAGGTTCGGGATTGATTCCTGATAATGGATTAGATCGTACCAATATCAATCCTTTTTATTACAAAGTGAAGATTCCATTAGTTACCCAGCATCAAGGAACTATTGGTACGTTGTTGAATCGAAATAAGGAAGGCCAATCTTTGATAATTTTGTCATCATTCAATTGTTTTCGAGTTGGTCCATTCAACGGTTCGAAATATAACAATGTGGCAAAAGAATCGAATCCCATAACTCCAATTAGGGGTTTGTTGGGCCCCTTAGGTACAATAGTACCTAAAATAGTGAACTTTTATTCATCTTATCATTTAATAACTCATAATCAGATCTTGTTAAACAAATATTGGCTACTTGACAATTTTAAACAGACTTTCCAAGTACTTGAAGTACTTAAATACTGTTTAATAGATGAAAATAGGAGGATTTATAATCCCAGTCCATGCAATAACATCATTTTGAATCCATCCCATTTGAATTGGTGCTTTCTACATTACAATTATTGTGAAGAGACATCCACAATAATTAGCATTGGACAATTTATTTGTGAAAATATATGTCTATTTAAATATGGACCACACATAAAAAAATCTGGTCAAATTTTAATTGTTCATGTTGACTCTTTAATTATAAGATCAGCTAAGCCTTATTTGGCCACTCCAGGAGCGACTGTTCATGGACATTATGGAGAAACCCTTTCTGAAGGAGATACATTAGTTACATTTATATATGAAAAATCCCGATCTGGTGACATAACGCAAGGTCTTCCAAAAGTGGAACAAATCTTAGAAGTGCGCTCGATTGGTTCAATATCGATGAACCTTGAAAGGAGAGTTGAAGGTTGGAACGAGCGTATACCAAGAGTTCTTGGAATTCCTTGGGGATTCTTAATTGGAGCTGAGTTAACCATAGCCCAAAGTCGTATCTCTTTGGTTAATAAGATCCAAAAGGTTTATCGATCCCAGGGGGTACAGATCCATAATAGACATATAGAGATTATTGTACGACAAGTAACATCAAAAGTGTTGGTTTCAGAAGATGGAATGTCTAATGTTTTTTTACCTGGAGAACTAATCGGATTGTTGCGAGCGGAACGAGCAGGGCGTGCTTTAGACGAAGCAATCTGTTATCGTGCAATTTTATTGGGAATAACGAGGGCATCTCTGAATACTCAAAGTTTCATATCCGAAGCAAGTTTTCAAGAAACTGCTAGAGTTTTGGCAAAAGCTGCTCTACGGGGTCGTATTGATTGGTTGAAGGGTCTGAAAGAAAATGTTGTTTTGGGGGGGATTATCCCTGTCGGTACTGGATTCAAAAAATTAGTGCACCGTTCAAGGCAAGACATTCATTTTGAAATCAAAAAGAAAAATCTATTCGAGTTGGAAATGAGAGATATTTTGTTACACCATAGAGAATTTTTTTGTTCTTGCGCCCCAAGCAATTTCTATGACACACCAGAAAAATCATTTAAGCGAATTCATAATTCTTAAGGAGATATTTTTCTTTTTACTTTACTAGTTATTGATTGGGTACTAAAAAAAATGAAGAAATTAAGTTAAGTAATAAAAAAAAATGAAAGGTTTGGGCTGTGTATCAACGGTCAATCCCGGCAGAAGGTTCCGTAGGAACAATTATTTATTTGTTAAAAAAAAAAAAAAAGAAAGCGTGGGAAAGATGACAAGAAGATATTGGAACATCCATTTGGAAGAGATGATGGAAGCAGGAGTTCATTTTGGTCATGGTACTAAGAAATGGAATCCTAGAATGGCCCCTTACATCTCTGCAAAGCGTAAAGGTATTCATATTATAAATCTCACTAGAACTGCTCGTTTTTTATCGGAAGCCTGCGATTTAGTTTTTGATGCAGCAAGTCGAGGAAAAAACTTCTTAATTGTTGGTACCAAAAATAAAGCAGCGGATTTAGTAGCATCAGCTGCAATAAGGGCTCGATGTCATTATGTTAATAGAAAATGGCTCGGCGGTATGTTAACGAATTGGTCCACTACGGAAACGAGACTTCATAAGTTCAGAGACTTAAGAGCAGAACAAAAGATGGGGAAACTCAACCGTCTCTCTAAAAGAGATGCAGCAATGTTGAAGAGAAAATTATCTACTTTGCAAACATATCTGGGCGGGATCAAATATATGACTGAATTGCCCGATATTGTAATAATCGTTGATCAGCGAGAAGAATATACAGCTCTTCGAGAATGTGTCATTTTGGGAATTCCGACGATTTGTTTAATCGATACAAATTGTGACCCAGATCTCGCAGATATTTCGATTCCAGCCAACGATGACGCTATAGCTTCAATCCGATTGATTCTTAACAAATTGGTATCCGCAATTTGTGAGGGCCGTTCTAGCTATATAAGAAGTCGTTGATTATGTTATGATTAAGAATAATAATAATAAGATTAGTTAATTATTTTGATTTATTGTATCGGTTACTATTCTTGTCTTTTATTTTTTAAAAGAGATAAAATGGGATATTGATATTATGTTATGTGATTTCTTGGTATCCTAACTATATGATTAATGATGAAAGTAGATGAGTCGAGAAAGAGATGGTTGAATCAAAATAATTCTTTTTTTCAGTTCGATTTCTGTCAGAGGACAATATGAATGTTATACCATGTTCCATTAAAACACTCAAAGGGTTATACGATATATCAGGTGTAGAAGTAGGCCAACATTTATATTGGCAAATAGGAGGTTTACAAATTCATGCCCAAGTACTTATCACTTCTTGGGTCGTAATTGCTATCTTATTAGGTTCAGTCATCATATCCGTTCGGAATCCACAAACCATTCCGACCGACGGTCAGAATTTCTTCGAATATGTCCTTGAATTTATTCGAGACTTGAGCAAAACTCAGATTGGAGAAGAATATGGCCCTTGGGTTCCCTTTATTGGAACTATGTTCCTATTTATTTTTGTTTCGAATTGGTCAGGTGCCCTTTTACCTTGGAAAATAATACAGTTACCTCATGGGGAGCTAGCCGCCCCCACAAATGATATAAATACTACTGTTGCTTTAGCTTTACTCACGTCAGTAGCATATTTTTATGCGGGTCTTACCAAAAAAGGATTGGGTTATTTCGGAAAATACATTCAACCAACTCCAATACTTTTACCAATTAACATCCTAGAAGATTTCACAAAACCTTTATCTCTTAGTTTTCGACTTTTCGGGAATATATTAGCTGATGAATTAGTAGTTGTTGTTCTTGTTTCTTTAGTACCTTTAGTAGTTCCTATACCTGTCATGTTTCTTGGATTATTTACAAGCGGTATTCAAGCTCTTATTTTTGCAACTTTAGCCGCGGCTTATATAGGGGAATCCATGGAGGGTCATCATTGATTAGTTTTCGAAATATTCTTTATTTTTAAGCTTATCCCAATTGAGGCAATGCATAGTTCAAGATTGGTTCTTAGTTGAGGAACATAATAGATATAAATACATATATATATTACGACTAGAGTTGTAGGAGGAAAGATAGACGATATTACGAAATGGCGGATGAGTTAGTGGGGGTCACCACTAGATATATGGAATGTTTATAAGGCCAGTCACAGTCCCTGTATATTTTTCGAAGAATTCTTCTAGAATCCGATTCAATATAAAAAGAAAATGCAGGCGGTTTACGTTATGAAAGAAACAAATGTATATGTGACATTAGATATATACTAGTTATATAGGGTTTATCTCTATCTATATTTCTATATTAATTTCATTATTTTTTTTATTTTATTCGAAGTTTTAGTTACTTCGACTCAATAGATTTTTGTGATCAAATAAGTAATAATTCATTGGTTGATTGTATCATTAACCATTTTTTTTTGGTGCGAGGAACCTATCATCATGAATCCACTGATTTCTGCCGCTTCCGTTATTGCTGCTGGATTGGCCGTAGGGCTTGCTTCTATTGGACCTGGAGTTGGTCAAGGTACTGCTGCAGGCCAAGCCGTAGAAGGTATTGCGAGACAACCAGAAGCAGAAGGAAAAATACGAGGTACTTTATTACTTAGTCTAGCTTTTATGGAAGCTTTAACAATTTATGGACTGGTCGTGGCATTAGCGCTTTTATTTGCGAATCCTTTTGTTTAATTTAATCCTAGAATGAAAATGTAAAAAAGTACGTTACCTACTTTTTTCTTATTTTATTAACTCGTTGCCATTTGCTTCTGTGAATTATATCAATACTTTATTCCTACAATTATGTATTTGTTGCTACAATACCCCGGGAAGGAGTGATTTGAGGATGAGGAATTTGTGGATTCACTCGTTTTCTTCCTTCCCGCCCTTAGTTTAGTACGATGGAATTTTTATTTTTCTTTTAGGAAGTGTTTGAACAAAGGAGATATTTTTCAATTGATACGAGACCCAGGACCTAACTTAATAAGTATCTTATCGGATACTTCAAAAAGAATAAGAAATTTTGTAATTCTCAATCTCAAATTCAATAAATAGATTTAATCTACTCCCATTAACATTAAAAAAAAACGGGAAATTAAGAAAAAGAAATCGATAAAAAAAAGGGCGAGTCAAGTGATACAAAAAGAACTCTGTTCTTTCTTAGTCCTATCTATAAGAGGAGAGCATATGAACAATGTAACCGATTCTTTCGTTTCCTTAGGCCACTGGCCATCCGCCGGGAGTTTCGGGTTTAATACCGATATTTTAGCAACAAATCCAATAAATCTAAGTGTAGTGCTTGGTGTATTGATTTTTTTTGGAAAGGGAGTGTGTGCGAGTTGTATATTTCACGAATAGGTTGGATCTAACCGACTGCACTTTATTTATGTTATTCTATATTTTTATAGGATAAATAGGAAAAAAGTGCATAATCTCGACGAATTCCTTCTGAGTAAATTCATAAATCATATGTAAGAACCATAGCATTTCGTTATTCATTGGTAAGTTAACTTTGATTCTCTATCAACCAACCAATAATGTGAGACCATTAACATGGTTAAAGCTAAACTGTTTGAAGTCCGGGCACAACATGGTACTCTTTCTACCACTACGTTAATAACGAAATGGTTTAAAAAAGAATAGTTGATAATTTTTTCGATATAGAACACTCATATCGATAAAATGATTTGAACCATTTACTAGAATAAATAAAGGGCGCCTTGCCCTTTATTATATTATCCAATGCCGAATCGGCAACCTATGTTATGTATAAAAAGGGGGAATTTTTGGATTTGAATAAAAAAGGAAATCAAAATAAAATTGAAATTTTCTATATTTCTATAATATAGAAATATCTATTTTCAATGAAATAAAGAACAAATAAAGAAACAACTTTGCTGACAATTATAGATTTTTTGTCTGGTCGGAAGAGTCCTCCTAATATTCTGTTCTTGTATCGGTTTTGATATGTTTGAATACAAACAGAAATAGAGAGGATAGGCTCATTATATTAAAAAAAGATACGGGAATGTCCATAAAATAAAAAATTGAGCGTGAGAGCCAAATGAATCGAAAGATTCATGTTTGGTTCGGGAAGAGATCATGGAAGTTGTGAAATTAATGGTAAGATAATCTACTTTCATTAAATGATTTATTAGATAATCGAAAACATAGGATTTTGAGTACTATTCGAAATTCGGAAGAATTATG